TAAAGGCCAGAGGGAGCGGTTCTCTTCCTTATCCGCGCGAAGAGGGGCTCCTCGCTAAGAATAAGAAAGGAAGCTATCTCTACGCTGGAGCCTTCCTTACAGAGACCTTTCCAATGGTGTTAAAAGGGAGCGAGCAGGAACTAAGGGGGGAATGTAACTGCTGTGACTACTGATACAAAATCAGCGCACTAGGAATCGAAGATTGAAGATGATTTCCGACAAGCGCACATTCATAGGCTGTTAGCAGGATAAGGCGAGAAAGATATTTAATTAACAGATTTGACTTTGACTGATTAGCTGCTAGAAGTAGCCAGTTAGTCCAATGCGACGAACACGGGCTTGGATCAGAAAGAAGGGTCTTGGACAGGGTTAAAAGGAGACGAAGGATAGGTTGGATAAAGGTTTTTTGGTCAACTTTAGTTTTGGTATTATATGGCACAGGTGTTTTATGAAGAGGATAGACTCTGGCTTCTTGGCTACCTGAGGGTTAGATGTTCAGGATCATGACTAGGGGGAGACTCCAATTGGTTGGCTTTCTTCATTTTGTTCTAGTTTCATGTACTTGGCTACTGTTGACATGACTGGGCTGGTTCAAGTTCTTAAATGCGGCTCCGCTCCCCCTACCTGTCCTTTGGGGGTGCAGACAGGGGTTTGGTTGAACTATGGTTGATTTTTGATAAAATTTTTTCTGCTTGCTGCACTCAACTTTCGAAAAAGCTGCTCTTCCTCTGCGTCCCACACATGCCTGCACTATTGATTGAAAAATTTTAATAAAGAAGTCTTCTATTAGCGCTCATTTTGTATTGGGTTTTATTCTCTTTTTCTTTTTCTAGTTAGTGTTTAAAATTTTCTCTTACTTCTGTGACATTTGTCCCGAAAACAGCCTATTCTATCCCAGCTGATGAAATAAAAAATCAAATTCAAAGCGGAAAACAATTTCATTACTTTAATGGCATCGGTCTTATCCGTGCGTCTATGAATCCAAACCTCCCAAACACTGTTTTTTCCTTTCGTGGATTTACTATAGGATTATTCCCCCTTCCTCAAGTGCCACAGCAGACTCAATAGCAGCAGTTACGGATTCAATTGCGACAAGATCTTATTCTTCCTTTTCTGATTCTAATAAGGCATTGATGCTCCTGTCGGGCGATTCATTCTGTCCGTGCCCTAAGCCCGTCCATTCTGTCGTTCGAATAACATCTCTCTCGTCCCTCTAGCCGGTGGAGCTTATTCCTGCTTTAGCAGAGAGGTTGCCTTGCCGCCCTATCCCTCTCCCTTTCGTCTCGTACCAAAGCTCCTATCTAAGAGCATCTTCGAACGTTGTGAACTCAGAACTCTCTTTTGACTTTACCGCAACATCAGCTCTTTGAATGAGACTCTGCAACTGTTTTGCTTAGTCGAGCGTCTTTGACCTTTCCTGGCTTTATTGAAGCTTGAAGTTAAGTTACTCCCCTCTAAAGCTAAAGAAAGGCTGCAGCAGATTCACTCCTCTCTTTAAGTTCCTAAACCTTTCTAAGAGTACTTCCGCTTGAGGAAGATTGCCTTGGATTGACTCTCGGTCATGTAAAGTTTCCTCCTTCTTACGCATTCGTAGATTATAGAAGAAGCTCAGAGAGTGGAATTCCTCTACCGGTCTTATTTTTATCCCTCTCCCTTGCCTTCGTTACTTCTTGTCTTGTAATAGGAGTGAAGCTGTATAGCAAAAGTGTGTTTAGGTCTGACCATTGTCAAGACTGGACATTGAGGGACCAGAAAGAGAACTCCATAATGAGTTCTCTTTGGAAGTTAGTATTCTTATCTTTCTAGCTATCCAGTATAGTATGAAGCTAGAACCAGGGATCTATAGGAAGTGGGATTTCATTCCTTGTATTGATTTTCCTATGGGCTAAGGCAGTTTAATCAGTGTCTTTTATTTATGATTGGAGCGGAGTTTACTAAATATGAAAGATGAGTCCCAATCAAAAGATTAGACTGTTTCGGGTAAGTCCTCAACGGAATGACAATCTACTTAACCGTTCCTGCTTTCCCTTCTCCGGGATTCACTTTTGATTTTAGTTAACTTTCACTCTGGGACTTCACTTCAATTAAAGAAAGTAACCAAAACTGTAACAATGCTATGTTATAATATTATACTCTGTAGAGACCGGTTTCCGCCCTCGGACACTAATGCCAGTTTTTGGCTCATTTTCTTTAACCTGGGTCTGACTGCTTGACTCATCAACCTTAAAGTCTTCCTCCATCAGGTCATCTTCCGGAGCCAAGCCTTCTGAAAGAAAGCTCATAAGAAAACTCCGTTGACGAGGTCTGTCCCTTCTCCAGCTTCTTGTGGTCTTTCCCAGCCTTACCTTCTGCTCTGGGTACTTCACCATCAGACCAACCTAATGGTTGCCTTCTCTGCTTCAGTCTGTATTTTCCTCTTCACTGAAGCCTTCTTCCTCAGCATCCTCCTTTTCTGGGTCCTTGTCAGCTTAGATGATTTCAGTTATGCTGGACTCTCTCCTACAGCCTCCTTCTCAGGTCTCGCTTTCTGTGCGGCATGAACCCACTGATTGGAAGACAATACCTATAGGGGGCTGGTAATGGAAATCCAAATAAGCTGGTCAAGTAGAAGGAACTCCCAGAGTGTGAAGCCCCTTGGAGTAGGGGTAGGGGGATGAGACTTGGTCTGGGGCAATTGCACCGTTCTCTCCCTCCGCACATGACTAATCGAGAACGAACTTCGCAATTAGAATGACTCGACCTTCTCAGGCACTGCGGAATGGTCCCAGAAAGGAGTCGAAGATTCCAGTCCTGTCGAAGGCTAAGTCCCTGGAATCTTCGACAGTAGGGTCAGAATCAACCTAGTTCTCATAGCAGGGAGTAGCGACTGCTTAGTCTGGTAAGCTTGTGCTGCAATTCGTTAATTGAAATGCGACTGGACTTTGTTCCAGACTGGTAGGCAGCTTGTGTGCGGGGTGAAAGGACGAGAACCTGCTGGCATCGATACCGCCTTTAGGGACTGACTTCTTAATTAGCTGTCATCACTCTATGGGCTAGCCCGCTTGAGCGATTCCTTACCACTCTTACGCTTTGGAGATTAAGGAAACCATGCTCCACCTTCTGCAGATGAGCCGAATTGACTCCTTTTTCTTTTTCAGAGGTCAGCTAGGAAAGGGGGTGGCCACTATTCTTAGTAGAAGATGCCAGTTTAGAGGATCCAGAGAGCTAAGATTCGATAACGGAAATGACTGCTAAGACCCAGGACCATTCCCTTAGTCTACTAAAAAACCATTAGGAGAAGATAGTTCTGCCTCAGTACACGAAATAAATATCGAGACAGCTCAGCCTAAGGAGACGAAGACTACTTCACTATACGAGAATCCCAGGGGTTATGAGCCACTCCCGACACCTCCATTAGGAAGAAGAGGCGCTCGAGAGACCTTCCCAGTTAGTCAATTAAGGCTTCCCACTCATTGATCAGGACAAAAGGGAGGTCTGATCTTGATCTTCTTAAAAAGAGACATAGGAAAGAAAGAGGCCCTTGGACCTTATGAGTAAACCGGACGAAGAAGAAGGAGTTGACCCTTGACTCACTACCACTGCCGAAGTTACTGGAGAACTACGACAAAGGGGCTCAAATCCAGGTGGCTAAGTCTCCTTTAACAAACCGACTAGAAGACCACAGATGAAGTTTCACCCATTCCAGGCACGTGCATTGCATTGAGATATACCAACTTCGCACGATCGATATAACAAGGATCCAGTCCTTACCAAAAAGACGATCTTTCGACAGGATGAAATCAATGCTTGGTTCCTGCCGGTTTGACGAGAAAGAAAGACATTCCAGAAGCTTCACTTGTGCCTTAGTAGTCTCAAATAGGACCGAATCACAGAAAGAGAACGAGTGAGGCGCTCTCATTTCATTCCCAGCCGCTTGGCTGATAATGAGGAAACGAATTCTACCTTTACCGATTGGACTGGTCCAACATCTCCACAGGACGCCCTACCAGTTGGCGCAAGGGAATTGATTTAGGTAGGGTTTGCCCTGGGACCAAAGAACAAAGGGAAGCTCAGCTCTCACTACCAGTGAATGATGAAATGCCTCGACTTAGAAACCACAGCCCTTCTGTCGAGAGGAAAAAAAAAATCCTTTCAAGCAAGATAGAATCTTAGGGATGCCTTGCAGTTGAAGCCTCTGGGCTTAGCCCTACTATGACCGAAGAAGACGATTGACTAAAGAGAAAGAAAAAAAGACTCCATGAGCCAGTTACGCCACTTCAGCACAAGGTCTTGAATAGCCTATAAGAATTCTCACAAGGAGAGAGACGACCCTTCTCTTACGTGGGACACGGAGATGGAAGAATGGTAGGCCAGTCTTGACACAAATGGGCTTTCAGACTTAGCCAAGGAACGCCATGACAGATAAGCAGGGACCTCGAACATGAGAAAGACTGACGCCTGATTCAGGAAGGGACACGAGGGCTCCTCTTTATCACTGGAAGATCCTAATATTCTACAGTAGAATCAGTCCCCAACCTTCAAAATGAAGGATCAAAAGTCTGCTTTCCAAAACCCACGCAAATGGAGGCCGATGACCTCAGACCCATAACAAGGGGTAGAACAAAGCTTTTCCATATAGCAACTTGATCCATTATAGGAGGCCTCTGTCATTAGAAGAAGACCGCTTTGAAGCTAGGAGAAAAAAAAAATTACTAAACCAGCCATGCGGGTTGGCCACTAAAGAAGAAGGCCTCTACGAACGCTTTCACTAGAGAAAGAGAGAAAGGCCCGTTCGGCTATGTAAAGAAGTCCCTGCAGGCTCCAACCCAGTCCTAACATTCTACAATAAGAGTGTCCGACGTCTAATAGAAGGGGCACCGCTTTCATTCCTGCGCTTGGCGCTCTAACATTACCAACACTGACCACTGAATAAGGAAGACCTACCACCCACACAGCAAACCAACGCTCCCCTTTTAGTTCGGAAAGAAGAAGGGTTGCGCCCGGGTGAAAGACTATGCCTTCAAGGGGGCCAGACCAGAAAAAGGAGCGGGAAGGCATGGTCACAAGACCCCGCTTTGAGCCATCGAAGACCAGATGATGGGTTACGAAGATATACAAGGAAAGAGACGCTCTGGAAGACCAGTCAGTGAATCAGGGGTTACGCCCAGAAAAGGCGGCCCTTTCATTTCTGAATGAAGCCTTACAGACGAACTATAGTATAGAAGGAGACAGGCTGAAGCCTTTCCAGAGTGAGCGCCATACATTACTATAGCACACACTGGTCCCCAAAGAGAAAGGCTTTCGTCCTTCCTGAAGATTATGGGAACTTTCTTCTATTAATTGTTTTCGAAATGCCGATTTTCCTGCCATCCTCATTACTAGGCTAAGGCGATAAGGAAAAAGAGAGGGGCCCTTAGTATGTGGCAAAAAAGGCAAAGCTGCAGGAGAGACCTCGCTTTCATGGATGCTCCAGTTACCGAAGATCCAAAGCAAAGGAAGAGCGAGCTCTGATTCCCAGTTCGTTAATCAATAGAAGATACCCACGGGTTACTTCCTTTCTACACAGGAACGGAACGAGTTGACCAGACCATTCAACATCCGAAGGACTCTACCGCTGGAACGACCGATGCCTGATTCATTGCTCGCTCACGACCCCTTAAGTTAAGGTTTGCACTCACTCTCTTTCGATAGAAAAAGGAAGAAATTACCGGGAGTTGAAGAGTAAGAAAAGGGCTTCCCCTTAGACCTTTAGACCTGACCAAGAGAAGTAAAACCGGTAGCCAATAACTCAGAAAGAAAGGTCCCTCGAGCTTTATTAGTAGTTACACGAGTGCTCAGATCAATACCGAAACACATATGGAGTGCCTGGCCTTTAAGCCTGATAATGCCACAAAGAAAGAGCACAAGCAGGACTCCCTGCACCCGCGTGAGGGATGATTGAATCCATACCGAAGAGAATGGACGACTTGAAAAGGTCTCCATAGACAAAGAGACGATCTACACCGAAACAGAGAAAAGACATTAGGAGCACTCATTCCTTGTACCCGGGGAACTGATTCATAAGGAAGGGGATCTACACCAGAAAAGGAGTTTACGGCCGGTTCCCATATAGACACTTTAACTCACATTGCTTTAGGCAGTACTCTTCTTACTAAAGACGAAGCCTTTAGCAGATATCACATGCTGAAAGAGGGAGCAAATCCGTCACTGGACGAGGAAGGAAAGGCAAGGAAGATCTGTACAAGAAAGAAAGTAGATTAGAAAGCGTTAACAAGACTATCAGACCAAGAACAGAACTGCTGGAGGAAAAACTACCTAAGGCTTAAAATGACATAGAATAAGTGGAATCTCATGCAAACTGTGAGGGAGGTGGTTAACCGGTGCTTAGAGAACTACCTGGGATGCTTTACAAGCGATAGACCAAGGGAATGGGTACGTTGGTTACCATGGGCAGAATAGTGGTATTGTACCACTTATCATTCGGCAACCAAACAAACACCGTTTGAAGTGGTATGTATATAGGCGCCCACCACCTCTAATTACGTCCTATACTCATTAGTCCAAAAAAATGCATCAAGTGGATTGTTACGCTAGGGATTGTGTTTTGCAACTTTGAAAGGCGAATTTGCATGGAGCTCAAAGGCCCGGACCATCTAAGTATGGGGAGTGCCACTACTGCTTTCATTGTTCTACTATTGAGTGCAAGTCTCGCTCATTGAATTGCCGCGGTGCTGCCTTGAGAAAGGGAATCCCGACCTCCATCTCTATCCGTGCGAGAGTCAGAAGTAGAAATAGGAATGTTTGACGTAAACGTAATAAGTAGTGTAGTGAAATCTTTGTGATTGAAGTTCGCTTCTCCAGAGCTAGAATCGAAACTACCTACTGACCACCCCTGTAACTAACCGAAGCAACCCCCGGAGCAGAACGAAAACTCGTTTCCTCTTCAAGCTAAAGTAAAGCTAGAGCCCCCTACTCTATTTAACGAACCAGGGAAAGGAAAGAGGAGAATCAGGGTTAGCGCAAGTGATCGAATGAGGAATCAAAATTCTTAGATTCGCCATGGGCCAAAAGAAAGGATTCGCCTTGCCCTCGAAACCTGAAGCTTGGACCTTCGGGAGTGTCTTAAGTGGGAGAGTCTTGGGTCCCGCCAGTTCACTTCCTTGAATTCTGAGCCTACCAATAGCGGGAGAAAATGAAAGGAATAAATGCAAATGCCAGGCATAGCCGGAACTCTTTCGTAGGCTGCTCTCGAGGCAGTGGCTTGAAAATCTCCCGCAGTCACCCACCATGATCGGAGCTGAGATTCTTCATACTAGCTTGGTTAGGTCAATATCTGTACCATCGCTTCTATTTGATGTAATATAGTATAGAGATCGGCTGAAGGTGAATAGGGTGAGATCCATTAAAGTAGATGCAGCTTCCCTGGCTTGCTCACTGAGGTGGTCTACTAGCTGCCTGACTTCTGCGGAAGAACTTGCCGGTTCCCCGATTTGCGTTGCCTCCGCCAGCTGCTGTAACTCA